AGAGTGTTGACTTTTTCGTGGGGAGATCAAAATGGAATGAGATTCGGAAAAGAGGCTTCATTTCATTTTAAAATGAAATAATTTAACTAAGTTAAATTAAATAACTAAACTCTTTTGCTGAAGAAGATAGATACGGATCGAAAAACACTAAAATCATAACAGAAAAATGCATTGTGGAAGAATCAATAGTTTCTTTTTTAGTTCGGAAAATGAAAAGAAATAAAATATAACAAGAAAAAGAATGTAAATAGTCTTCTTCTTTTTGTTGTTGCTTGAATATAAAACATTCAATTGAATATAAAATAAATATAATAATAAAAGTATTTTTGTTTTCAAATCAGATATCAGATAAATCATTATTTATATTTATCTATAATAATAATAATTCGAATTCGTTGGAACAAAAAAAGGGCCCGGCTAGGTACTGACCAGGCCAGGCCATCAGAATAAGAAGGGTCTTTCGAACAAAATCAACACAAAACAAAGAGGTCTTCTTTATTTTTTTTTAGTTTGATTGTTGGCGCGTTCGAGCCCCTTTTTTAGATAAAGGAAATTCCTGATTTGTGGATCTCTCTATATAATAGAATAGAGAAAGAAGAGAGAAAGAAAGACTCCTTACATTTTACATTATGTGTAATGTAGTAATTATCTTCTTCAATTGGGAGAGATGGCTGAGTGGACTAAAGCGTCGGATTGCTAATCCGTTGTACGAGTTATTCGTACCGAGGGTTCGAATCCCTCTCTTTCCCTTTCCGTTGATGACTTGATTTATTTTTTTTTCAAATTTTGAAAATCTTAGTTAAACGTGTGGAATAGATAAAATCCTAAGAAAATGTGAAAATGAACCAAGAAAACCCTTTGGATTTTATTCTTCACGTCCAGGATTACGCCCCGGATCATTAGATAGGAATCCAAAGATAAAGAGAGAAACAAAAAATATCACTACGGTATAAACGAAGAGTTTCAGAGTAAGCATTACACAATCTCCAAGATGATTTTTTGGAAAAAAAAAAAGAGAATAGATCTTCGATTTTTTTACCACATATCCTATTTTGACACCAAGAAATGAGGTTTTTTTCTAGAAATAGAAATCAATTGTCACAAATTCATTTGTTTTTCATTAAAAAAAATTTTCGTTTATATTCAAATTAGATATTGTGGGGGACCCTAATAGGGTTAGGGTCTTTCATTGGAAAGAGGGTCAAAAATGAGGAACTGGGGGTAAGCCGGATTTATGGCGACTATCCAAGAATTTCAGTGTCCGAATCGAGGGTTCATACTCTAAAACTTATCTGATTTTATCAATTGTTAGAATTTTTTCTCGAAGAAATCATGCATTTTCTAGGATATTAATTATTAGTAAGGATCTCATCGAAAACTTACAGCAGCTTGCCAAACAAAAGCTAAGAGAAAAAAAAGCACAGGTATGACTGGCATAACATCTACGATTGGATTCAAAAAAGCATAGGCTTCGGGCAATTTGCCGAAGAAAAAACTACTCGAATAAAGGTCAGAATTAATACAGATCAAACTAACGATATTAAGCATAACAGACATTTTGTTCTTGGAGATAATTCCATTTTGATTGAGTTTTTGATATAAGGAAAAAGGAAGAAAGTAAGTAAGGTAGACAAAAAATCCTTCTTTTTCTTTGAACCCACCCAATCAAAAATCCTCCAATTCTCAAAGGAGAATAGAAGAAATCATACTTTCATACAATATGTTAATTGAATTCTATGTAATGATCAATAAATTCAGTTCAATTCTACATCTATATGTATCAAAATCCTAGTACCAATCTATTCTATAGATATATAGATATTTGGACTGGAGTTGACAAACAACCAATAACAGTATTATTGTTTCTTCGTGTAGATTAGAAATTGAAATGGGGCGTGGCCAAGTGGTAAGGCAACGGGTTTTGGTCCCGGTATTCGAAGGTTCGAATCCTTCCGTCCCAGAGCCTATCCATTTTTTTATGCTCCATTATTCTGATAGAAAGAAGTAGGGGAGTGGATGGGAGTTAATCCATATTAATTTTAATATATGTGTCTGTTCGAATCTCATTAACAAATGATCAAGTTCCATAACATATTTCTATACGATATGGAGCCAATGTTTTTTCTTTGTATCTCATTTTATTTAGGTATTTCGTGTTTGGCTCTAATGAAAAATTGGAAATCTATGTAACGATTGGGGCAGGGGTGATTTATCCTATCCCTTCTATTTTATTCACTTTATGACAAGAGTCGATTAGTAAAATATTACTCAACCCCATGTTAAAGTTAAACAAAATACATAGCATATAATCATATAAAATAATCATATAAAATGAGGAAATGTTTAGCTTATATGGTATGTATCGTTCGACAATAATTTTTGGGTTTTTGTGAAAAAAATTTGTGATCCTTTAAATTATTTAAACTGAAATTATTTCAATTCAATATTAGAAAATTTCTATCACAGTGACAACTGTTCATTCTATCTGATAGATACGAAA